CTAGCGCACTCGCATCTCTCTCTTGTGAAGCGTGAACCTTTCCTATAGATGAGTTAAGATAGAAAGATATCCGTTAATGTGTGTTTTCTTTAGCGGCTTTTCTCCTCAAGCTCTTCCATTGGAGCTAGCTATAGAACGCACTTTCTTTTTCTATACTTTATTTACTTACTATAGAGGCGGGGGAACCTGCCAGATCTTCCGCGAGGATCAATCACAACTACTCCAGCTCCTCCACCCTGTACCCATCTTGCTCTTGATGCATAGCGGACCCATCCAATTCCAAAGTCCACGATCCTTCTTCAATCTCTTCTTCCTTTAGGTTCCAATCCCATGTCTTCTCTTCCTCGAAGATCACATCTCTGGTGACAACGATCTTCCCGGTTGTATAACTTATAGCCTTTTGAGCTTGAATCGTAGCCGATGAATATGAGCTTCTCACTTCTGTCATCCAACTTGGTTCTCTTTTGTTCTGGAACATGCATGTATGCGATACTCCCAAAGACTCGTAGGTGAGAGATGTTTGGCTTGTGACCACTCCATGCTTTTTGTGGAGTCATATTCCATATACTTCTTGTTGGAGAACGATTTCTTAGATAGACTGCACAAGCTACAGCTTTGGCCCAAAACTCCTGAGGCATTCTCTTGCTCTTCAACATGCTTCGTGCCATATCAAGAATTGTCCTGTTCTTGCCTTCCGCAACTCCATTTTGTTGAGCTCAATTAGGAAAAGTAAATCATTCCCCCTACCCTTCCATTAAATGATTTTTCCTTCATCACTTCCTTTCCCAAGGCTAGCTAGCAATCTATCTGTGAGTAAGCAAACTAGTGAGATCTCAAGGCTAAGATAGTTTTAAAACGGATTTCCTTTCGTAAACGTCAATTTCTTTTGTTTCATTTTCCTTGAATTCAAAGGGATTTCTTGCCCAAGGTTTTCTCCCTAAATGCCCGCACTAGTCTCAGGGACATGCCCATTGAAGCGTGCCACTCCATTCAGACAGGGAAAGACATTTAGTTAAGGGTGCTTTACAACACTTTCACTTCTTTTTCCGTTGGGCGGAGTCAAGTGACCTCTTCACTCTACTCATGTTGATGTATCTGCTTCCTATCCCTTGAGATAGTGCCTACACGGTATAATTCTTCCTAAGAAGCCGAGCAAACGTAGCTCCTATTTCGGTTAACGAGTTGGTACTGCATAAAAGAGTATGGATTTCTTAATACTTAATATAAGGTTGTCTAGTTTCTAACTAATTAGCTCTCGACGAACCGCCTTATCCCTTTAAGGTAGGTGCTGTGCTGTTCCGGGAGTCTCACTTAGTGAACGTAGTTAGGAAAGAGAGTTTTCCATCATGTTTATGGAATTTCATATCCCATAGTAAGGAGTTCTTCTATTGAATGAGGTCTTTCTAGTTTGAGCTCATGAACGGTCACTGGCTTAATAATAGAAACCCCAGCTAGCTTCTTTGCCAATTAGCTACCTTCCCTTACCCCTTACATATAGGCTGGTTACGAAATTTCTTTGTCCTTCTGACAATGCGTCTAGTCCTGTGCCTTCAACCTGCGTGGTTCCGGTCAAGCAAGAATTCTGGGAAATGTTGCTATCAGAGCTAACTCTAGAGCTATGACTTGCTTTCTCTTATTTCTCTGAAAGGTCCAACCTAAAGGATGAGTACTCCATATCTTTTTAGGCTCGTAGTTTACCAGAATCAAGACCGAGGGGCATCTGAACTCTCTTATTCTACTGAATATTGATGTCCAATCGTCCAATCAGCGATTGAGTTCTCCTTTCCAATGGGTCAGTATCGGGTAAGAAGAAAGAAGAGGAGTTTCCTATCTATATCCACGGTCAAGCCAATCGGCATGCTTTTTACTTAGAAATTGTTCTTGTTTGAGTAGATGTCGGCATTTCCGCTGCAGTTGATGGAGAAGCATTGAGCAAGGCAGTCTTTGCTGTGTTAGCTACAATCTCTGCCCTTCACTTCCTCTTCCTTTGGTCTCATGGCTTTCGCTCCCACTCCTTCCCCGTAAGACAAACCAAACTACAAGAGGCTTAGAAGATAGGACCTGGCTTGAATTCGAACAAAGCTTATAGACTGGACAAGTCGAACCAACCAGCCCCAGATTCCCGTCTGAAGAAAGCGTAATCCGACTTTGAGTCACAGTGGGCATCCACTCCTATTTCTTTTATAAAAACATAGATTCTAGCTGACCCCGAACCCCCTGACACAGGACTAAAGGCAACTTCACCGGGATCACTGCCTCGGGATTTTGGTCTTAAAAGCGGTGGTTCTTCTTACTGAGTAGTTGACCTACCACCCTAGCCCTCGTTAAGGTGTCACTTCAAAAGTGTTCATTTTACCGTGATTTTAGGCATAGATCGGATTTCCACTCGTAAACTTGAATGGAAATCTTTTTCATTTTCGCTTTTTACTTTGTTTTGTTTTTGGCCTAAAACCCTTAAAGAGGAACGAAGCAAGGTGAGGCGAGAAAGTAAATGCAATACGGGAGAAAGAACCTTCGGGCAGGGAATCTACGGCTGATTCTGAGGAAGCGTCTAGAGACGGTAAGCCAAGCGACGAAGAATCACGGTAGAGAGAGTCTTGTCTTGCCCAAGCTAGCAAGCCACTTGGGAATGGAGCAAAAGAAAGCAAAGCCAGAGCGTAAGGGAAAGCAACTGCTTGGCGTGAAGCTTTCGGATAGAAAGTTATTCAGTGACCCGGAAGCAGCGTCATTCCCATTTGGTTAGCAGCCGTTTGGGAAGTAAGAAGCCTCTTTCTTTTCAGGGGTAACTAAGAAGAGGGGGCTGCGGTACCTGAAGTGCTTAGTAGAAGGTCTGAGTATAGACAAGAGGTCTTGTGGGAATTCTAGAAGTGTGATGGTTCGAATCCTCCTTGATCTCTAAAAAAAAGTAGACATTTGCCTACTTGGGGGGAAGTGACCTTCATTCTATTGGTTTTTAGAAGGTTCCGTTCAATTTAATATTTGAATATGACGAGCAAAGTGCTCTCTTTCTAGCGGTAGCGGGAGGTCTCCTACGATAGGGAGAGCAGGCAGGCTTCGACTTGTATGTGTTAAGCATGGTGCGCAGGATCATCGTCTATTGATTTAGCATAAGAAGGTTCACCGGGTGGCTCTCGCTACTTTAAAACCCTCTGTGGACCTTTCTTTCTTCTCCTTATCTTATGAAAATATGGATTCAGCATTCAAGCAAAGAAAGCAGGAAGAACGAATTCCATGGCAGAAAGTGAAATTGGAAATATCCCTGGGCCTTTCGCCTCTTCAAGCGTCCACGTCAACTTTGGTCAATTCAAAAGTGATGAGCAGGCTCTTTCTTCTAGGAAGAATGAATCAAAGACTTGCGACTAGCTACTTTAACTTTGAGTCTCCCTGTCCTTGAGAACTAGCTAAAGCCCCAGACGATTGATCCACTTACTAAGCCGCTCAATACCTCTTTTCTTTGTTTGCACGGCCTAGCTCCTCTCTAGGAATAACTAGATAGATGGCAATTGAGTTGACTTTTCCAAGCTTTTCTAGTTTGAAAACTAGCTTGCTCATTTGATAGTTTTTAAGGAGTATGTGCTATGCCATGGAGCTAGTACTATATTCTAACTAAAAAGTGAAGATCTGGATTGAAAGATGGGATCTTTCCAGCGTGATTTACAGGATCTCAAAATCTTCATCGTCCTGGCCTAGATGTGATCTCACAATCTGACTCTTCCTTCATCCCGACAGTGGAACCAACCCAAGAAAGAGTGGATTTCCAAGTAAGTTTACAGCTGGGTATCCCTTAACTTAAAACTTAAGGGCAGGTATCCCGTCAGTCTTTTCCTTTGGCTTTACGCTCCTTTCCTTCCTATAGCATCTATAAGAGTGGGAATAGGAGTTCTATTTAGGTTGCAGCAGGGCAGTCCTGATTGAAGACTAACTAGTTGCTTAGCCAAACTCGTGACATGGTTTATTTATCAATGAACTGTGTGTCAACCTTGTGCCTTCCTAACTGAATTAAGCTTCCAACAGCCGTATCGAATAGAAAAGTAATTAGCCTATGTGCAGGCTCGTCTCACTTATTGTGTGCTTTGTTGGAATAGACTGACATCAAGGGAAAGTGCACTTTATCTCGATTCCTCTCTTTCTACAACTCTTTCTTTCCAACCCACTGCTCAGCTCCCTCCAAACTATGGCATCAAGGTCGGAAACCCCAAGGGTCGGGCCTCAACCGATAGAAAAACAACTAACCCCAACCCCCTTGCTCTAAAAGACGGATGGCGCTAATGAAGAATTCACTTGTGGCGCCATAAGTAGCAAGATCTTGCACTGTATCGATTAAGAAAGATAAGTTCTTGAGATTGTCTTCCTCTATCACGTGTGTGGTTAAGTCGTGGATGCTCCAATTAGAGGATAGGGGAAATTAGGTTTATTTAATAGACTTTGCGTCATCGTATCAATGGCATTTTTAGCCGAAAGAATAGCCTGCTCCTGCTGCTGAGCAGTAGTATATACTTGTGGGTGGGGGGATTTACAATGTTTGCTAAATCTTTGATCAGTTGTGTAAGTGTGAAAACGGGCTGGCGTTCCATATGTTATTTTGTTTTTTTGAGTTCTTTCTGCTTTCTTGCTCTAAAAATGAAGAAAGACTTGTCGGAAATCGCCAGTGGTTGGTCCGGAAGGACGTGGGAAGGCAAGAACGGTATAACAAGCAGACGATGTCGAGAGAATCCGATTTGTGACTTGCTTGCCTTAAGGTTGATTTGAGGCCTTTCGACTTACGTTAACCCTTTGAGGGCTAAAGAGGCGGATTCCGGGCAGGGGAATTTTTTTTCAAACAGTGGCTACGCACCTAAGAGCGGGAAACGCGCCCTCGTGCCTAACGGTTAGATTGCTCAGTCAAGGAGGGGAAAGACCCACTCCAACGCTCCATACCACTCTGAAGGCAATCCTAAATTATTATAAGTTGCTGCAGGCTCCACTCCCTTATGTGCAAGGTTTTGTATTACAAAAAAACTTTGAGCATCCTTATAAACACCATACAGACGATACTTGGCTGCAAGAAGTACTGGAACTAGGCCAGCGTGCCAATCATTAGCAAGGAAAGGCATTTCTCTCCATAAGAGAATCCCCCAAGGGTAGCACTAAGGGAGCTTCACATGCTGCATGACAGAGCAAAGTGAACCGAAACTGATTATCACCAAAAGCACCATGAATATCACCATATGGTGTCCCAGGCCTATGATATGAAGGATGGTCCACGTCCCCTAGCAGGAAGGGCTATAGGCAAAGAGCCACAAACATCTCCTAGTCCTCCGGTCTTGGAATATGGAGAGGCCTCAGCAGTAACAAAAACAAAACAACATTATGCGTTACTCTGGCTGACGGTTGGTCTTCCATTCCTATCTCAGCACTCACATCATCTCTACCATTAGGATCCCTTACCGTCGATTCCATGAACTTTTCGTCACCTGTAACAGATTGAGGGATCAAGTGAAACCCAACAACGGAGCCAGAGCCATCCCTCTCGGTGCCCAACAAAAGACCCTTCCCCTTCTTACCATCCTCCACTGCCGAAGACCCATCTTGAGAAGCGCTAAACCCGCCTCCATGCGCATTTCTATCCGTATATGATCTTCCGATACACAAAGAGTCCACTTTCCTTCTCCTTTGTCTGTACAAGGAAGCAAAACCGACTTGCCTAATAACGCTGAAACATTTGTTATGCCTCTCTACAAAACTCCCAAAGGAATTTGGAGAGGAGATCCCAATTCTGGAAGTTTGCAGTGTGGCCATGGCGAGAGAAACTAAAAGAGAGCCCAAGGAAGAAGTAAGGTATATCGAATTTTAGAGACTTTGGCAAAGGCAAAGAGTGCACCCTCTTATATTCTACGTTCCCAATAATGAACAATTTGCCAGATCTGATTCTCATTTTAGTTAATTTAACCGGTAATCCTTGTTAATAAACTCATCGTCATCTTCCTCAGCCTCTCTCCGCCTCTATCTATTGCCCCTCATTTGCTGGCTTTCCTTCCCTTTGTGGTATGGAAAGAAAACTTTCTTCATCCCAAGAGAAACAAGTCGGTAACCGGTAGCCTAGCTATGTTCTTCCTATGCTGATATCAAAGCATACGGGAGAGATCTGTTCCAACATGTGGTTCTTGTAAGAGATTGGTATTTAGAATAAGGAAGACCAAGGCGAATGAATAGTAGAGCCACCAGTGCTAGGTTCAACCACTAACGACTAGCTAGGTTCAGAAGCAAGGCATCCGGAAGGAAATCTCGAAGCCATGGGAACAGCCCAAAGAGGGATTATGATGCCCCTTATCTTTAGACACATCACTGCCACTTCAACCTGGGTCTTACTAAACGAGAAACCCTGCCCCATCAGGGTTAAAAAGTAGTCGTCAACGGGATAACCACCTGGATAGTAATCACCAAAAGGACTTTCTATAGGCACTTTGAAAAGCTAGGACTTTGTCCACGACGTTGGAATAAACAACAAGGATCGCCCCAATTTCTATGAAGTCAAAAGCCCCGCACAATTGAATATTTCGTTTCACTGGTTATAGCCCGCACGCTCTGTAGGAAGTAAGGCATTTGACCAACTATCCATTGGCAAAGAGCCCCAAAGTAGCCTTACATGCTCAAGGAAAAGGATACCTCTTGCGGAAAGAAACTGTTGGTAAGCGGTTCGGCTTCTAGCTCAAGTTCAGTCTCAAGCTCAAGCTAAGTCTCAGTCTCCAGCTAGCACGACTCCTGGCATCGCTTTTCCAGTAAGAAGAAGGCCTAGGCTGAAAGATTGGAATTGAGCTACCCAACTTACTCAATACAACTATGGGCCTGAAACGCTGTCTTTCAACTACTGGTGGTAAGGCAATCTAACCCTATTTTACTATTAATACAGGAGATCCATAAGATCCACACACAAAAGGGACTTGGAGTGGATTCATCTCTTCTTCCTTCCGTACTTCGATGTACTATACTTGACTTATTTTATACTACTAAACTATCATCACAAGCCAAACTAGCAACAACTAGATAGGGTACACGCTCAGTCACTATATCTTGAAATCCTATTTCGGTGAACTCTGTCATTGTGGGATATTCGGATTCCCAACCTGCCAGTGAACCACCAGAAAAGTCATTAAGTCCCGAAACCCCCCATTACTCAACTCTCCTTCTTGGAAATACCCTTCAATTTGACCGGGAAGCCGGCCTCTACTTAATTTAAGACTTTCTGGTCTAGGCCATCTCTCAGGCTTACACAAGTCTAATTCTTCCGCTACCGATATTGGATCTGAGTCTTCCTTGAAAGAATCGCAAACAAAGAGTAAATTGCTTAGCTTATCGAGATCGCCGCTTCTTTGTTCGCTGCCGAGTAGAAATAGAAAGCCCAACTATGCGGCTATCACGAATAAGAAATTCAAGGAGGATGCCCCGCAAGACAAAGACTGCAGCATAAATAAAACAGAGGCACCACCTACTCCCCCACCACGCACTTTTGGTGTCGAGCCA